TATGATCATCTAAAGATTATCTAATTTGAGTAAATATATCAGATTATTAAAACTACTATATGATCATCTAAAGATTATCTAATTTGAGTAAATATATCAGATTATTAAAACTACTATATGATCATCTAATAAGATGCCTGAAATAAATAGGACTATTTTGATAGAATAGAATATGTATATATAAATACTCTTATTATATTTTATGGAATTAAACCATACTTGAGAAATCAAAATTCCCTGTGCATCTTAACACTAAAATATAAATAGAAAGGTAAGCTAAATTAAGCTACCAGGTTCATACCCTGTTTATAGAGATTCCATTTCTCTCCTCTCTAATCAAAAAAAGAAGAAGATTATTTTATTTATTATTAATTCTTAGAACTATAATTACAATTTCATCTAATAGATGATTAAGAATATGAGTTGGATTAGAACTAAATATAATATCCTTTATCCCTTTAATTTTAAATAAATCAAATAAATCAAGATCAGAAGCTGCTATAATTTATTTTTTAGTACAAAGAGTAAGAAGAATATTAATATTAATAATAGCCTTAATTAGCATTTGTAATTATATTATATCAATTAATTTGATTAATATATTAATTAATATTAGATTACTAATCAAATTAGGAGCAGCACCATTCCATATATGAATGCCCGAAATAATATCTAAAATAGAGTGAAATAAATGTATAATTTTAATAACATGACAAAAAATTGCCCCTTTAATAATAATAATAAATAATAATAATAATATAATTATTCAATTATCTATTATTTGATCAGTTGTAATTGGAAGATTAGGAGGAATTAATCAAATATCATTACGAAAAATGATAGGTTATTCTTCTATTAATCATTTAGGATGATTAATAGCTATAAATAAGTATATTAATCTATGAATTATTTACATAATTATTTATAGATTAATAATTTTATTAATTTGCTGAATATTTATAAATTATAAAATATATTTTATAAATCAAGTAAGAAGAATTAATCTTAATATAATAGAAAAAATTAGATTTTTTATTATAATATTAAGAATAGGAGGACTACCCCCTTTCATTGGATTTTTACCAAAATGAATCACAATTCAAAGTATAATTAATGAAAAAGAATTTTTCATTATATTTGTAATAATTATATTCAGATTAATTCTTTTAATATATTATTTACGAGTAATAACTAGAATATTTCTATCATTTAATTCATCAATTAAATGATTTTCAGTTCAAAATAATAAATTATTAACTTTGACTATTTTTTTAGTTAATTTAAGATTACCTGTAATTTTAATTATAGATATTTTTTAATTCAAAAGTTTTAAGTTTAAATTAAACTATTAACCTTCAAAGTTAAAAATACATTATATGTAAGCTTTAGGAATTACCTACTTTAGAATTGCAGTCTAATATCATTTTATTGACTATAAAGCTAAATAATAGAGGGCTACAAAGCCATAAATAAATTTACAATTTATCACCTAATTTTCAGTCACTCTATTTAATATATTGAATAAATGATTATACTCAACTAACCACAAAGATATTGGAACTTTATATTTCTTATTTGGTATATGAGCAGGAATAGTTGGATCTGCTATAAGATTGATTATCCGAATTGAATTAGGACAGCCCGGAAGATTTATTGGAGATGATCAAATTTATAATGTTGTAGTTACAGCTCATGCTTTTGTTATAATTTTCTTTATAGTTATACCAATTATAATTGGAGGATTTGGAAATTGACTAGTGCCTTTAATAATTGGAGCACCTGATATAGCATTCCCGCGAATAAATAATATAAGATTCTGACTATTACCACCATCATTAACATTATTACTAATAAGAAGAATGGCAGAAGCAGGAGCTGGTACAGGATGAACTGTTTATCCCCCTTTATCAAGTAATTTATCTCATAGAGGGGCATCTGTTGATATAGCTATTTTCTCTTTACATTTAGCAGGTGTATCCTCAATTTTAGGAGCAGTAAATTTCATTTCAACAATTATAAATATACGACCAGTTGGGATAACCCCTGAACGAATCCCTCTATTTGTTTGATCAGTTGGGATTACAGCATTACTTCTACTATTATCATTGCCCGTTTTAGCAGGTGCAATTACTATATTATTAACAGATCGAAATTTCAATACATCATTTTTTGACCCATCAGGAGGGGGGGACCCAATCCTATATCAACATTTATTTTGATTTTTTGGTCATCCTGAAGTTTATATTTTAATTTTACCAGGATTTGGATTAATTTCACACATTATTAGACAAGAAAGAGGTAAACATGAAACATTTGGAACAGTTGGGATAATTTATGCTATACTAGCAATTGGAATCTTAGGATTTATTGTATGAGCACACCATATATTCACTGTTGGTATAGATGTTGATACACGAGCATATTTTACATCAGCAACAATAATTATTGCTGTTCCAACAGGAATTAAAATTTTTAGATGATTAGCTACACTTCATGGAATAAAAATAAATTATTCACCTTCAATACTATGAGCTTTAGGATTTGTTTTTTTATTCACTATTGGGGGATTAACAGGAGTAATTTTAGCTAATTCATCAATTGATATTATTTTACATGATACTTATTATGTAGTAGCTCACTTTCATTATGTATTATCTATAGGTGCAGTATTTGCTATTATAGGAAGATTTATTCAATGATTTCCACTATTTACTGGATTAACTATAAATCCAAAATGATTAAAAATTCAATTTTTTTCTATATTCTTAGGAGTAAATATTACATTTTTCCCACAACACTTTTTAGGATTAAGTGGTATACCCCGACGATACTCAGATTACCCTGACAGATATACTGGATGAAATATTATTTCATCAGTTGGGAGTATCATATCTATAATTAGAATTATAATATTCATTATAATTTTATGAGAAAGAATCATTTCTAAACGAACTTTAATTTTTAATGAAAATATAACTTCAAGAATTGAATGATTACAAAAAACACCCCCAGCAGAACATTCATATAATGAAATTCCTATTATAATATCAATATTCTAATATGGCAGATTAGTGCAATGAATTTAAGATTCATATATAAAGATAAATCTTTTTTTAGAAATAGCAACCTGAGGTAATATTATAATTCAAGACGCAAATTCTTCATTAATAGAACAATTAATATTTTTCCATGATCATACTATTATAATTTTATCCATAATTACAGTAATAGTAGCTTATATTATAATATCATTAACCAAAAATAAATTAATTAACCGTTATTTATTAGAAGGACAAACAATTGAATTAATTTGAACTATAATCCCCGCTATTACATTAATTTTTATCGCATTACCCTCACTACGATTATTATATATAATCGATGAAATTAATAATCCTTCAATCACATTAAAAGTAATTGGTCACCAATGATACTGAAGATATGAATATTCAGATTTTAGAGAAACTGAATATGATTCATATATATTACCCTTAAATGAAATAAAACCAGAAGAAATTCGTCTTCTAGATGTAGATAATCGAACAGTGTTACCTATAAATACACAAACACGTGTAGTAATTACAGCAGCAGATGTATTACATTCATGAGCAATTCCATCATTAGGAATTAAGGTAGATGCAGTACCTGGACGATTAAACCAAGGAACAATTAATATAAATCGTCCAGGATTATTATACGGACAATGTTCAGAAATTTGTGGAGCAAACCATAGATTTATACCTATTGTAATTGAAAGAACAACAACAACAAACTTTCTAAATTGAATTAATTCAATATCATTAAGTGGCTGAAATTTTAAGCATTGGTCTCTTAAACCAAAATATAGTAATTAAAATATACTCTTAATGAAGAAAATTAGTTTATTTAAAACATTAATTTGTCAAGTTAAAAAAATTTATTAATATTTTCTATTGCCTCAAATAGCCCCTTTATGATGAGAAATATTATTTATTTATTTTTTAATATTATTCTTCTTTATAAATATTATAATTTATTTCAATATAAATAAAAATAATTATAAAAATAATAATAAATATTATAAAAAAAATCAATCAAATTGAATATGATAACAAATTTATTTTCAACATTTGATCCAGCAACATCATTAAATTACTCAATAAATTGATTAAGTACATTAATTGGAATAATATTAATTCCTTACCCTTTTTGAACTATACCAAACCGACTATCAATTTTATTTAATATTATTACTCAAAAATTACACAATGAATTTAAATTATTAATAGGAAAAAATTCTGAAGGAATAACTTTAATAACAGTATCATTATTTATTTTTATTTTAATGAATAATTTTATAGGATTAATACCTTACATTTTTACAAGATCAAGCCATTTAACTTTTTCATTAACTTTAGCCTTACCTTTATGATTAAGATTAATAATCTTTGGATGATTTAAAAACACAAACTCAATATTTGCACATCTTGTTCCAAATGGAACACCTAATTTGCTTATACCTTTCATAGTTTTGATTGAAACAATTAGAAATATTATTCGACCAGGAAGATTAGCAGTACGACTAACTGCTAATATAATTGCAGGACATTTACTAATAAGATTATTAGGAAATAAATCATTAAATGTAAATGAATTAGTATTATCATTAATTATTATAGTACAAATTATATTAATAATATTTGAAGCCGCTGTAGCAATTATTCAAGCATATGTATTTTCAGTATTAACCACTTTATATTCTAGAGAAGTAATAAACTAAATATGAAAATACATAAAAATCACCCCTATCATTTAGTAGATTATAGACCATGACCTTTAACTGGGTCTATTGGAGCTATAACATTAACATCAGGAATAATTATATGATTCCATAAAAATGAGATATACTTATTTTATTTGGGAGTTAGTATTTTAATATTAACTATATTTCAATGATGACGAGATATTATTCGAGAATCAACATTTCAAGGGCATCACACAATTAAGGTTACTAATGGTTTAAAAATTGGAATAATTTTATTTATTATTTCAGAAGTATTTTTTTTTATCTCGTTCTTTTGAGGATTTTTCCACAGAAGATTAGCCCCAACAATAGAAATTGGAATAATATGACCTCCTAAAGGTATCACTGTATTTAACCCTATAGAAATCCCCCTTTTAAATACAATAATTCTTCTATGTTCAGGAATAACAGTTACATGAGCACACCACAGATTAATAATTAATAATTATTATGAATGTAAAAAAAGACTAATTTTAACTGTTATATTAGGTATTTATTTCACAATTCTTCAAGCTTATGAATATATAGAAGCTAGATTCTGTATTAGAGATTCAATTTATGGATCTTGTTTTTTTATGGCTACAGGATTTCATGGTATCCATGTAATTATCGGAACTTTATTCTTATTAACTTGTCTTATGCGACATACAAAATGTCATTTCTCTAAAAATCACCATTTTGGATTTGAAGCTGCAGCATGATACTGACATTTTGTAGATGTAGTATGATTATTCTTATACATCTCAATTTACTGATGAGGTAGATAACTTAACCCTTTTAGTATAAAAAATATAATTGATTTCCAATCAAAAGATCTTAATAATTTAAGAAAAGGTACAATGTTATTAATAACTATTTTATCAATTATAGCAGCAACTTTATCAATTGCAATTATAATAATATGTACATTAATTTCAAAAACATCAAAAAAAGATCGAGAAAGGATATCCCCATTCGAATGTGGGTTTGATCCAAAGAGATCCGCACGAACACCTTTTTCAGTACAATTCTTCTTAATCGCAGTTTTATTTTTAATTTTCGATATTGAAATTGCAATTATATTACCAGTTATTATAACTATAAAACTAAGATTATCTAAAACATGAATAATTACAATCATAATATTTATTATTATTTTAATTATAGGACTTTATCACGAATGAAATAATGGAGTGCTAGAATGAGCTAAATAAAAAAAGGGGTTATAGTTATAATAATAACATTTAATTTGCAATTAAAAAATACTATAAAAAATAGTTATCCTCATAAAATTAATATAGATAATGAAGTAAAATTACATTTAGTTTCGACCTAAAATTAGGAAGTTAATCCCTTATCTATATTAATTGAAGCCAAAATTAAAAGAGGCATTTCATTGTTAATGAAAAGATTGATTATTATTTAATCCAATTAAAAGAGAATGAAGTAACTAAAAGAAGCTGCTAACTATCTTTTAAAGCGGTTAAAATCCGTTTTTCTCTTATTTATATAGTTTAATAATTTTAAAACCCCTTATTTTCAATAAGGAGATAAGAATAATTTTCTTTATAAATACTTAAAAGGTTGTCCTATAATGACTTCTTCAAAGTCAAGCTTTAAAATTTAAGCTATTTAAGTTAAATCATTAATAAAAAAATTACTAAAAAAATAAAAGTTAATAAATAAATCTTTACATTATTTAATTGATATAAAGTATAAAAAGAACTTGAATAAATCACCAATTTAGAAATTGATGTAGAAATCAGATATTCACCTCAATTTGAATCCATAAAAGAAAATCTTATCTTAGAATAATATAATGATTTATCATAAATTATATAAGTTCTAAAATATGGTATAAATCATATAAAACTTAAAAATTCAGTAACATAATTAAAATAAATACCAAAAATTTTATCATTAATTATAAAAATTGATAAATTATATCCTAATCAAGAACCTAATAAAATAAAAATTAAGGGCAAGACCTTTAAAATAAAAGGAAAACATATAAAATAAGGAAATGGAAAAATTAATCAAATTAAAAGTCTACCTCTAATAATTGATAAAATAGTTATAAAAATTAATGAATATATTATTAAATTATCCTCATGATAAGTTCTAATAGTCATTAAACTATTAGAACCTGTAAAACAATAATAAATTAAACGTAAACTATAAGAAACAGTCAAACCTACAGATAAATAAAATAATAAATAAATGAATATATTATAATAACTAAAAGATATATATTCTAAAGATATATCCTTTCTATAAAATCCAGATAAAAAAGGTAATCCACATAAAGATAAATTAGAAATAAAAAAACAAGAACAAGTATAAGGAATACAATTAATCAAATAACCCATATGACGAATATCTTGAGAATCATTTATACAATGAATAATTAAACCAGCACATAAAAATATTAATGCTTTAAAAAAAGCATGAGTTAATATATGGAAATATGAACAAGCATTATTACCCATAAATAAAATTCTTATCATTAAACCTAATTGACTTAAAGTAGATAAAGCAATAATTTTCTTCAAATCATACTCAAAATTAGCTGCTAAACCAGATATAAATATTGTCAAACAAGAAATTAATAAAAAATAAAATATATTATAATTATATAATAAACCTCTAAATCGAATAAGTAAATACACTCCTGCAGTTACTAAAGTTGAAGAATGAACTAAAGCAGAAACAGGGGTAGGTGCAGCTATTGCTGCAGGTAATCAAGAAGAAAAAGGAATCTGAGCACTTTTAGTAAAAGCAGAAAGAATAATTAAATTTAAAATCCATAAAGAAGTTTTATAATCAAGAAAATCAAAATAATAAATAAAATTTCAACCACCTATATTAAATAATCAAGAAATTCTAATTAAAATAGAAACATCTCCAATTCGATTACTCAAAACTGTTAATATACCAGCATTATAGGATTTATAATTTTGATAGTAAATAACTAAACAATAAGAAACTAAACCTAAACCATCCCAACCTAATAAAATTCTAATTAAATTAGGTCTGATAATGAGAAATATTATTGATAAAACAAATAATAAAACAATATAAATAAAACGAACCTTAAATATATCAGACTGCATATAAGAAGAACTATACAAAATTACTATTGAAGAAATACATAACACTCTACCTATAAATAAAAGAGATATTCAATCAAAATATATTGATATAGATAAAACAGATGAATTTAAAGTTAACAATTCTCAATCTATAAAAATTGAATAATTACTCATTAAAAAAAATACACCTAATAAGATAAAAACAATTCCTAATAAGAGTAATAAAACAAACCATAAAATATATAAATTAATAAAAATGGATTTAAAGAAATTTCTTTTCACCTATAATACCACAAATTATTATTCTTTATTAAACTATTATAAATCCTATTTTACAAAAACAGTGAAAAAGAATCAAATTTTAATATTAATAAATTAAGAGGAATAAAGTGAAAAAGAATCAAAGAATATTCACGAATATTCACAGAATAGCTATAAATTAATCCTCTATAAGTATATCCATGTTGAGTTATAGAAAATAAATAAATACTATAACAACAACTTATAAAAGATATAATTCCTAAAAAAATGAAAGTTAAATTATCTCAAGAGATTACTGAATTAATTAAATAAATTTCACCCAAAAGATTTAGAGAAGGAGGAGAAGACATATTATTAGAACATAATAAAAATCAAAATAAAGACAAATTAGGTATTCTTATTAAATAACCCTTATTAATAAATAATCTACGACTTTGTCTACGTTCATAAATAATATTTGCTAAACAAAAAAGAGCAGAAGAACAAAACCCATGACCAATTATGATCACCAAAGACCCAATAAATCCATAAAAACTATATCTTATAATTCCACAAATGACTAGAGATATATGAGCAACCGAAGAATAAGCAATAATTGATTTTAAATCCACCTGATACAAACATAAAAAACTAATAATCAAGGAACCTCATAAACTTAAACTTAACCAAATAAATCTATAATTAATAGATAAATCACCAATAAATAAATAAACCCGTATTAAACCATAACCCCCTAATTTTAATAAAATAGCTGCTAAAACCATAGAACCAGAAATAGGAGCCTCAACATGAGCCCTTGGTAATCAAAAATGAAAAAAAGGAATAGGTATTTTAAACAAAAATGCTATAATTATTGACAAATAAATATATAAATTTAAATTATCAAAAGAAATCAATCAAAAATCTAATGAACTAAAAACACTATTAATATAAAAAATACCTAATAATAAAGGTAAAGATGCAAATAAAGTATAAAAAAGTAAGTAATAACCAGCTAAAATTCGTTCAGGCTGATATCCCCACCCAAAAATTAAAAAAAGTGTGGGGATTAATGATATCTCAAAAGATAAATAAAAAATAAATATATTTAAAGATGAAAAAGTTAATACTAAGGATAATAATATAAATAAAATAATAAATTTAAATTCAGTTAATTTATCTTTTTGTAAATAAACATTATAACTGGCTATTATTATTAAAAAAATAATAAAATAAGATAAACTAATTAAACTATAAGAAAGAGTATCCAAACCAAATAAAGAACATGAAGGAGAAATAAAATTATAATACTTATTAGTAAAAGCAAATATAAAACATAATAATATAAATAAATGACTTATTAATCAATAACTTTTTTCCATTAAAGGGATTAAAAACAAAAGAATAAATAAATATTTTATCATGATAAAATAGATATTCTTGAAAGATAATCATTACCTTGACTACGAATTAAAGTTACTAAAATTGATAAACCTAAAACACCTTCACATACTGTAAAAACTAAAAAGATTAAAGAAAAATATAATTCATACCCATAATTTAATAAAATAATAAATATAAATAAAAATAATCTTAAAACCATAAATTCCAATCTTAATAAAGATAATAAAAGATGCTTCCGAGTAGAACAAAAAACAACAATTCTACTTAACAAATTCAAAAAAAGAATAACTTCTAAAAATATTAGTTTTAATAGTTTAAATAAAAAACAATGATTTTGTAAATCATAATTAGGAAATCCTTTAAAACTTCAGTAAAAAGCAAATATAACGCTTATCTTTAATCTCCAAAATTAATATTTTCTTAAACTATTTACTGTAATGAGTATTTTATTAAGATTAATAATTACATTATCATTTATTTTACTATGATTAAGTCACCCTTTAAGAATAGGATTAATTTTAATTGTAAAAACAATAATTACAGCTATAATCATTGGGTACATAATAAAATCATTTTTCTTCTCTTATATTATTATTATTATTATGCTTAGAGGAGCTCTAGTATTATTTATTTATATAGCTAGAATTGCTTCAAATGAATTATTTAATTTATCATTTAAATTAATTCAGTTGGGAGTTAGTATTTATGCTATAATTTTTTTTATAATTAAATTATTTAATTATAATTATTTTAATTATAATTTAAATATAAATGAATCAATTAGACTGATTAAATTATTTAATATAGCATCATCTAAAATGACAGTAATAATTATTATTTATTTATTATTTTCAATAATTGTTATTTCTAATATTGCAAAAGTAACTGAAGGACCTTTACGAATAAAGATTTAAAATATGAATAAACCAATACGAAAAACCCATCCATTATTTAAAATTGTTAATAGATCATTAATTGATTTACCCACACCTTCAACAATTTCATTATGATGAAATTTTGGATCATTACTTGGTATATGTTTAATAATTCAAATAATTAGAGGATTATTCTTAGCAATACATTATACTGCTAATATTGAAATAGCCTTTAATAGAGTAATACATATTTGTCGAGACGTAAATAATGGTTGACTAATACGTTCTACCCATGCAAATGGGGCTTCATTATTTTTTATTTGCTTATATTTACATATTGGACGAGGATTATATTATGGATCTTATAAATTATATATAACTTGATCAGTTGGAGTTTTACTATTTCTATTAATTATAGGAACAGCATTTTTAGGATATGTTTTACCATGAGGTCAAATATCATTATGAGGAGCAACAGTAATTACTAATTTATTATCAGCTATTCCTTATTTAGGAAATACTTTAGTAATATGATTATGAGGGGGGTTTTCAGTTGATAATGCAACATTAACACGATTTTTTACACTACATTTCCTAATACCATTTATTATTGCAGCTATAGTTATTATTCACTTATTATTTTTACATCAAACAGGAAGAAATAATCCTTTAGGATTAAATTCTAACTACGACAAATCACCATTTCACCCATACTTTTCAATTAAAGATTTAATAGGAATAATAATCACATTAATTTTATTTCTAATATTAATTTTATTAGAGCCTCGAATATTAGGAGATCCTGAAAACTTTATTCCAGCTAATCCACTAGTAACACCAGTGCACATTCAACCAGAATGGTATTTCCTATTTGCATACGCAATTTTACGATCTATTCCTAATAAACTAGGAGGGGTGATAGCAATATTAATATCAATTTTAATTATTTTATTACCTATACTTATTAATAATAACAAATTTCAAGGAAATACATTCTATCCTGTAAGAAAAACCCTATTCTTCAGAATAGTAACTATTATTATTTTATTAACATGAATTGGAGCTCGTCCAGCAGAAGAACCTTATATCTTTACAGGACAAGTATTAACAGTATTATATTTTAGCTACTTTATTATAAACCCATTAATTATAAAAATATGAGATAAATTACTTGAATAAATAATAATAGTTAATAAGTTTTAGATAAACTTATACTTTGAAAGTATATAAAGAAAGTTAAATTCTTTCATTAACTTATATCACTTAATTTGATGAATTAAATTATAAAATTATTAAAACAAGAATTCTTAAATAAAATAAAAAAAAATTCAAAGATAATGGTAAAAACAATTTTCAAGTTAAATATATTAATTTATCATAACGAAATCGAGGTAAAACCCCACGAACTCAAATAAATCAAAAAACAATAAATATTACCTTTACATAAAAAAATAATGATCATAAATCACAACCCATAAAAATAATAACTGTCAAAAGACTTATAAAAATAATATTTATATATTCTGATAAAAAAATAAAAGCAAATCCTCCTCTTCTATATTCTACATTAAACCCTCTAACAAGTTCTCTTTCCCCCTCCGCAAAATCAAAAGGGGGTCGATTAGTTTCTGCCAAACAAGAAGATATTCAACAAAAAAATAAAGGAAAACATATAAATATGAATCAAATTAATTCTTGATAATATATAAAATATAATAAATTATATCTTATAACAAAAATAATTAAACATAGTATAATTAAAATTATGCTCACCTCATAAGAAATAACCTGGGCTACTGAACGAAGACTACCTAATAAAGCATAATTTGAATTTGAAGACCAACCTGAAAGTATAACTCCATAGACACTTATACCTGTACAAATTATAAAAAATAAAATTCCATAATTAAAATTAAATACATTAAATACAAAAGGAAACAATGATCATATTAAAAAAGATAAAAACAATAAAAAAATAGGAGAAGTATAATAAATGATAAAATTAGATTTGGTTAAAAATAATTGTTCTTTAAAAAATAATTTTAAACCATCAGAAAAAGGCTGAAGAAGACCAATTAAACCCAATTTATTAGGACCTTTGCGAAGCTGAATATACCCTAAAACCCTTCGTTCTAAAAGGGTAACAAAAGAAACACAAATTAAAACACAAATAAGCATGACTAAATAAATTAATAGAAACAATACTATTTGTAATAAATATTACATTTGTAAATTCTAAATTTACCACATTAATCTGTCAAAATAGTTAAATATATTCATAATAAAAACAAAATTATTTGACATAAATGGTCCTTTCGTACTAATTTATGATATTGGTAATAAAAAGATAGAAACCGACCTGGCTCACGCCGGTCTGAACTCAGATCATGTAAAAGTTTAAAGGTCGAACAGACCTAGAAATTAAGCTTCTGCACTTAAATCTAATTTTAATCCAACATCGAGGTCGCAAACTTTTTCATCAATAAGAACTCTCCAAAAAAATTACGCTGTTATCCCTAAGGTAATTTAATCTACATATCCTTAAAATAGGATCATATATATATATATTAATAAAATATAAAATTTGAGAGTTATATAAATCTCAAGGTCACCCCAACAAAATTTGTATTTAAAATAATAAATTTTATAATCCAAAAACTTATAATTTTAAATAAAAATAAAATTCTATAGGGTCTTCTCGTCCCATTTAAATATTTTAGCTTTTTAACTAAAAAATTAAGTTTAAACATTTAATATAAAGAAAGTTATTCTCTCATCAAACCATTCATACAAGCCTTCAATTAAAAGACAATTGATTATGCTACCTTCGCACAGTCAAAATACTGCGGCTATTTAAAATTAATAATCATTGAGCAGGACAGACCTAATATAAATTATTAGCATCAGGACATGTTTTTGTTAAACAGGTGAAGAATAAATTTGCCAAGTTACTATATATTAATTAATATATTTTACTAATTTTATCATTATAACTATTAATTAAATATTAATTAATAATTCTTAATACAAATTTAAATTATAAATAAATTAAAATTATAATAAACATTATTATAACAAAATAAATGATGAAAATTTCTAATCCTACCAAATTCTACATAAAATATAAATTATAAATAAATTAAAGAGCTTATCCCCTTTAATCTTAAATTAATATTTTAATAAAAAATTAATTTTTTATATTAAAATATATTAATTCTGAATTAAATTCAAATATTAAGAAACCAGATAATTAAAAATGAATAGCATATAACTTCTATTAATAATTAATTAATAATTTTGTCACATTAAATAACAATTATTAATATCTCTTTTAATTTCGGGAAATTTAATAAATATATAAAAAAATATTGATAAACCCTGATACAAAAGGTACAAAAATTAATTTTTACTTATATTATAAATTATAATAAACCTTTACAGTATAAAATTTAATATAAATATTTAAAAAATTTATTCTTTAAAAAATACTAAAATAAAAGTTATTTCTATAAATTTAATAATTAACAAAATTTAGATATTAAATATTTAATATAATCAAGTTAATTTGAATTGCACAAATAAATCTTTAATGTAAATAAAGAATAATCCTAGATTAATAACTTGTTTAATTCTAGCCCCATCTTCCGATAGAACTACTTTGTTACGACTTATCTCATCTTATAATGAGAGTGACGGGCGATATGTACTTAATCAAGAACATATATCATAAACAATATATAATTGAATATTACAATTAAATCCAATTTCATAAATTTATATAAATAAATTAATCCAATAATTCTTTATATTAAATGTAACCCATTTCAAACCTTTACATTAGCTGCACCTTGACCTGATATATATTTATATATAAATAAAAGAAAATCTATTCCTTAAAGAACATTCAATCAAACAGAGATATACAAACTATATAATTTTATAAATTTAAAGGTAAAATTCATCGTGGATTATCAATTAAAGAACAGGTTCCTCTAAAATGATTAAAATTACCGTCAAATTCTTTCAATTTAAAGATCTTAACTTACAATACTAAGAATTTTTCATTTTACATTCATAATAATAGGGTATCTAATCCTAGTTTATACTAAGAATTTCTTATAATATAATATTTTAACCTAATTTTTAAAATAAATTTAAATTTCACTTTAAAATAATAAAATTAAAAATCAATAATTAATTAATAATAAATTAATCCAATAAAAATAATTTTGACTAATTGTGTAACCGCAGCTGCTGGCACAATTTTTGCTAGTCATAATAAAATTAATTATGTCTTAAGTTATTAAATACATAATATAAAAAACTGCGAATAAATAACTTATATAACTTAAAATTTTTTAAATAAAAAGCATATCACGTAAAAACTTACATATTATAAATTTATCCATAAACTATTCTAACAAACTAGAATCAAATTTAATTACAAATTTTGTAATATAACATATTCAATTATCTTAGGCGCGGTAAGAATTATCCCCCTCGTTCCTCGGTCTTACCCTGGTCCATAGTACCTCTGGACTAGATCGGATACTAATAATATGTACTTGCATATGTAACCTTAATTCCATATGTTAACTACTAATAGTTACTCATATTCCTAGCTCACATTTAGTTCGCTACAAATAACTAACTATTATATCTATTTATAAGATATAATTTATTATATGTATCTATGACTTATGTTTATTCTAACCTCTGGTATAGCATAAATACTAACTCCCAACTGATCAAATATTTACATATCCATGTTCCCCCCAGACAGACGGCCCTCCGGTCCCCCGGTCTCCTTTATACTAAGATATTTTTATAAAAAAATTTATTAACCCCTTTAAATTTATAAATTAACATATAAATTATATCCTTTCATTAGAGTTTTATTATATTTATAAATTTCATGGAGCACTAATATATTACACCTACTTATATATTACATATAATAATTTAATATAAATATATCAGATTATTAATAGACTACAACTTATTATGTCCCAATTTAGTTATATATGAATATTTACATA